ATATATTCATAGATAAATAAAGGCGTGTTTACCGAACTAAATATACAAATAAAATAAATTTCATTATTTTGCTTGAAAATTCTAGTGATTTACAAGATAATAGAACAGTAAATATTTAATTAATTTAAGCCTGTGCGTAAAAATCTTACAGAAAGGATAAAGATAAAACTCATTATGTCTATTAGTCTGTTAGGAAAAAAAATTGGCATGACTCAAATATTTGACAAATCTGGAAATACTATACCTGTCACAATATTACAAGCTGGTCCATGTATTATCACACATATCAAAACTCAAGAAAAAGATGGGTATGAAGCTATACAAATAGGATATATGGAAACGCATATACATAAAATCAGTAAAGCAGAAAATGGACATTTGAAAAAATCTAATGTACATCCACTAAAATATCTATGTGAATATAAATTGCATTCACTCAAGGGTGTTAAATTAGGCGATACAATTACAGTTGATATGTTTAAAATAGGAAACTTAGTAAATATCTCAGGCCTTAGTATAGGACGGGGGTTTACTGGGTATCAAAAAAGGCATCATTTTGACAGAGGCCCTATGTCCCATGGATCAAAAAATCACAGACAGCCAGGATCTATAGGTGCTGGAACAACGCCTGGCCGAGTATTCCCAGGAAAAAAAATGGCTGGTAGAATGGGAGGAAAAAAAATAACTATTAAGAATCTTCCTATAATTGACATTAATCCCAATAACAATCTAATTATAGTGAAAGGTAGTATACCAGGAAAAACAGGGAATTTAATTAATATTAAATCACAATAAAAATATGGCTAAATGTACAGAGATATTTTATCCCATTATTGACTCTAGAAACAACGCAGAAAGTACGTACAAAATTACATTAAAAATCAGTGATTCAAATGAAAAAGCTTTATACTCAGTACATAAAGCTTTAACTAATCAATTAAATAATAAAAGACAAGGTACCGCTCATACAAAAACACGAAGTAAAGTAAGAGGGGGTGGACGAAAACCATGGAAACAGAAAGGAACAGGAAGAGCTAGAGCTGGATCAACTAGATCACCTTTATGGAAAGGTGGAGGAGTTATATTTGGTCCTCTATCAAAAAAATACACAAAAAAAATTAATGTAAAAGAGAAACGCCTAGCCTTACGGAATTTAATATACAATAAAAGAGAGAAAACAATTGTTACTAATAATTTACATAAATGCGTCAATAAACCTCAGACCAAAGCTATTGTCAGTAAACTGAATCTTTTAGATATTAATAATCAGAATGAGAACATATTAATTATTGTAATTCAGAAGGATCATAATTTATATCTATCACTTAGAAATTTACAAAATGTAGAATTGATTGAAAGCAAGCAATTAAATATATTATCTCTTATTAGAGCAGACAAAATAATCATAGATACTCAGGCTTTACAGGAAATCAATGAAATATATAACTCATAAAGAATATTCAGAGGAGCAACTAATAGAATTAATTAAGCATCCTTTGCTAACAGATAAAACTACAAAACTTATTGAAGAAAATCAATATAGTTTTGCTGTTTCTAAGAAAGCCAATAAGCCTCTTATTAAAAAAGCAATAGAATACATATTTCAGGTAAAAGTAAAAAGTATTAACACTTCTAATCAACCACATAAAAAGCGTAGAGTAGGGAAATTTATAGGTAAAAAATCCAACTATAAAAAAGCTGTGGTTACATTACATGACGGTAATACTATTAAGCTATTCCCTGAAAATTAATCAAGCAATATATTGATTTACATTATGGCAATTCGTTTATATAAAGCATACACACCTGGTACACGTAATAGAACAGTCTCAACCTTTAGTGAAATTAGCACAAATGGACCCGAGAAATCTTTAATCAAAAAAAATCACAGGCCAAAAGGTCATAATAACCAAGGCTTAATTACATCAAGACATAAAGGAGGAGGGCATAAAAGAAGATATCGTTTAATTGATTTTAAACGTAATAAAATAGATGTAAAAGGTAAAGTAGTAAGTATAGAATATGATCCTAATCGAAATGCAAGAATAGCATTACTATATTATGAAGATGGCGACAAAAGGTATATTTTACATCCTAGGTCTCTTAATGTTGGCAATATTGTTCTAGCAGGAGCAAATGCACCAATAGAAGTTGGGAATGCATTACCATTGAGCTCTATACCATTGGGTACAGCTGTACATAATATAGAGATAAAGCCAAGAAAAGGAGGACAAATAGTTCGAGCAGCCGGAACATATGCGCAAATAGTGGCAAAAGAAGGTGATTTAGTTACTCTAAAATTGCCTTCTAGTGAAGTAAGAATGATAAGAAAAGAATGCTATGCAACAATTGGACAAGTAGGCAATATAGATGCAAGCAATATTAGTATAGGTAAAGCAGGAAGAAACAGATGGCTAGGCAAAAAACCTAGAGTCAGGGGAGTTGTAATGAATCCAATAGATCATCCGCATGGGGGAGGAGAAGGGCGATCCCCAATTGGTCGTCCTAAACCATTAACACCTTGGGGAAAACCCGCATTGGGCATGAAAACACGCTCAAAAAAGAAATATAGCAATCGTTATATATTAAGAAGACGTAAATAATAAAATAAATTGATTTAAAGTATGCCAAGATCTTTATTAAAAGGACCATATATAGAATTTAAACTTTTAAATAGAATCTATCAGCTAAATGAACAAAAAGAAAAAGAAACTATAAAAACGTGGTCTAGATCATCTACAATAATACCTGATATGTTAGGCCATACAATAGCCGTCCATAATGGAAAACAGCATTACCCTGTCTTTATATCAGATCAAATGGTCGGTCATAAATTAGGTGAATTTGTACCAACTAGAACTTTTAGAAGTCATATAAAAAGTGATAGGAAAGCAAGGAAATAAAATCTTAATGATAAAAACAAGCAAGGCTATAAGCAAATACTTACGTTTATCACCAAATAAAGTAAGAAGAATTTTAGATCAAATTAGGGGTAAAAATTATCAAGAAGCATTATTGATTTTACAGTTTATGCCGTATAAACCGTGCAATAACATAAAAAAGACCCTAGAATCGGCTGCAAGTAATTTAGGAAATATAAATAAAAAAGACCTAACTATAATAGAAGCATATGCAAATCAAGGACCTAAAATTAAACGTATTCAGCCTAGAGCACAAGGTAGAGCATTTCCTATACATAAGCCAACTTGTCATATAACAATCAAGTTACAATAAATACTGGACTTATCTTCTTGGAGTAATATAATTAATTATGGGACAAAAAACACATCCTCTAGGCTTTAGAATTAGTACTACACAAGCACATCGATCTTCTTGGTTTTCTAAAATGAAATTTTACCCAAAATTCTTAGAAGAAGATTATATAATAAGAAAAACTATAGAGCTAGAACTAAACAATGCCAGTGTATCTTTAATTTACATTAGTAGAAAAGTTGATCAAATAGAAGTGAAAATATATACTGCCAGACCTGGTGTAGTACTAGGTAGAATGGGAACAGGAATAGAGCAGTTAAGGCATACTTTAGAAAAGAAACTGAAAGATAATAAACAAATTCGGATTAATATTATAGAAATAACCGATCCTGATACACATGCAACATTAATAGCAGAATTCATAGCTCAACAATTAGAAAAAAGAGTCGCTTTCCGTAGAGCTGTTAGACAAGGTATACAAAGATCACAAAAAGCCAATATACAAGGTATTAAAATTCAAGTTGCTGGAAGACTTAACGGTGCTGAAATAGCGCGCAGTGAATGGGTTCGAGAAGGTCGTGTTCCATTACAAACACTACGAGCCAATATAGATTACTCCTATAAAACTGCACAAACTATTTATGGTGTACTAGGAATTAAAGTCTGGATGTTTAAAGGAGAAAACTTTAAAGAGCAGATCAACGAAAATAATTCGAGAGACTCAGAATAAGAATAATATTAAATAGAATTAATATGCTAAGCCCTAAAAGAACTAAATTTCGCAAACAACATCGTGGACGTATACAAGGAAAAGCAAGTAAAGGTAATAGTGTGTGTTTTGGAGAATATGCATTACAAAGTTTAGAAGCCACATGGTTAACATCTAGGCAAATTGAGGCTACCAGAAGAACTATAACTAGATATGTGAAAAGAGGAGGCAAGCTATGGATACGTGTCTTCCCAGATAAGCCAGTCACTGCTAGACCTGCTGAAACTAGAATGGGTTCTGGAAAAGGAGCACCTGAATATTGGGTTGCTGTTATTAAACCTGGACATATTTTGTTCGAAATATCAGGAGTACCTGAAACAGTTGCACAAAGAGCAATGAAATTAGCATCTTATAAACTACCTGTCAAGACTAAATTTATTACACATTAAGAAAACTTTTATTATGGGATTAACTGATATTAATGACATTAATCATAAGAGTATAAAAGACATAAAAGAGGAAATCATAATTACAAAAAGAGAACTATTGAATCTCAATATTAGACAAAGAACACAACAAGAAATTAAACCACATTTATTTAAATACACTAAACGGAAACTAGCACAATTATTAACTCTTGAAACTCAAATTAACAAATCACAAGAATAGTCGTATGTCTAACCAACAAAATACAGGAACAGTTATTAGTAATAAAACTAATAAAACAGTTACAGTCATAGTGACAACTAAGATAGCACACAGAAAATACAATAAAATTATTTCAAAAACAAATAAGTATTATGTTCATGATGAAAACAATATATGCAATATAGGAGATGTAATAAAAATACAACAAACAAGACCTTTAAGTAAAAGCAAGCGCTGGAAATTTATAAACAAAATCAAATGATACAAACTCAAAGTTATTTAAATATTGCAGATAATAGTGGAGCTCGCAAAATTATGTGCATTCAAGTTTTAGGAAGTAGCAACCCTAAATATGCTGGGCTTGGAGATGTAATTATTGGAGTTGTAAAAGATGCATCTCCAAATATGCCTATTAAAAAATCTGATATTGTTAGGGCTGTTATTGTAAGAGCAAAAAAAACATCAAGAAGAGAAGATGGTATGAGCGTTCGTTTTGATGACAATGCGGCTATTATTATTAATCAAGAAAACAATCCTAGAGGTACACGAGTATTCGGGCCCATAGCGAGAGAATTGCGTGATAAATACTTCTCAAAAATTATTTCACTAGCATCTGAGGTAGTATAATGCGAAAAATTAAAAAGGTATGCAGAAAAACACATATAAAGAAAGGAAATAAAGTTAAAATTATTTCCGGCAAATATAAAGGAGAAACCGGCAACATAAAGTATATTATACGAAAGAAAAATACTATTGTTGTTGGAGGTTTGAATAAAGCTACAAAACATATAAAGCCTAAAAAAGAGGGTGAATCAGGTCAGATTATTTTCATTGAACAACCTATACATAGATCTAATGTAATACAATATAATGAGAATAAAATAAATTAAAAATCCAGAATAAGAATCCAAATACTTATGAGAAACTCATTTAAACAATTATACCAAGAAAAGATTTACTATGATTTACTTCAAGAATTTAAATACAAAAATATTCATGAAATACCGAAAGTTACGAAAATAACTATCAATAGAGGCTTAGGAGAAGCTGCACAAAATTCTAAAGCATTAGAAAATAGTATACAAGAACTAACATTAATTACAGGCCAAAAACCAGTTGTAACAAGAGCTAAAAAATCTATAGCTGGATTTAAAATTAGAGACCACGTACCAATAGGTTTAATGGTCACTTTAAGAAAAGACAAAATGTACGACTTTTTAAATAAGCTGATCAACTTAGCGCTACCACGTATTCGAGACTTTCGAGGTGTAAATTCTAAGAATTTTGACGGTCGTGGCAATTATAATCTTGGTATTAAAGAACAACTAATATTCCCAGAAATAGAGTATGAGAATATTGACAAGATTAGAGGGTTAGATATAGCTATTATAACAACAGCAAAGAATGATACTGAAAGCTATGCTTTGCTTAAAGGATTTGGCATGCCTTTTAAATAAATAGGAGATTATAAATCTATGGTTAATGATACAATTTCAGATATGTTAACACGCATACGTAACGCCAATTTAGCAAAACATCAAATCGTACAAGTACCTTCCACACAGATGACTCGCAATATAATTCTTGTACTGAAAGAAGAAGGTTTTATATATGAGTTTGAGGAAATTACAAATAAATTTCGAAAGTATTTATTGATATCATTAAAATATAAAGGTAATCACAAGGAGCCTATAATCACTTCATTAAAAAGGATTAGCAAGCCTGGACTTAGGGTATATGCTAATCATAAAGAAATACCACGCGTGCTTGATGGTATAGGTATAGCTATTATTTCAACATCTAGAGGAGTTATGACAGATAAAACTGCAAGGCATCGTGGATTAGGTGGCGAAGTTCTATGTTATATATGGTAAAAAAATTCAATTAACAATTATTATGTCTAGAATCGGAAAAAAGTTCATTAATATACCGGAAACAGTAAAAACATCTATTAATGGTTCTGATATTAAAATTCAAGGTCTTAAAGGAGAGTTAATATACACATTACCAAAATGCATAAAAATAAAAGAGAATAACAGTATTATTAAACTGATGAAGAAAGATGATACTAAAAAGACACAAGCATTATATGGACTATCTAGGACAATAGTTAACAACATGGTAATAGGAGTATCTAACGGTTTCTCGAAACAATTAGAAATTCACGGTGTTGGCTATAGATGCCAAATGGAAAGTGAAAATTTAATACTTAATGTAGGCTATAGCCATCCTGTAGTTATAAAACCAGAAAGTAATATATCAATTAAAGTAGAAAATAATAATTTTATTACAATAACAGGCATTAATAAAGAATTAGTCGGGCAAACAGCTGCAAAAATCCGATCTATAAGACCTCCTGAACCATATAAAGGAAAAGGTATTCGGTACTATAAAGAAATCATCAAAAGAAAAGTCGGGAAAGCTGGTAAATAGATAATATATTCTAAATAATCATATGAAAAAAAAAATAAAAGGAACACCTAAACGTCCTCGTTTATATGTATTTAAATCTAATAAACACATCTATGCACAAATCATAGATGATATAAATTGTAGAATTTTGTTTAGTAGCTCTAGTATATGCAAAGAATTCAAAACTCAAATCAAATCTGGAGCTAATTGTGGAACAGCAAATATAATTGGACAGAATATAGCTATCAAGTCAAAGAAACAAGGTATTAATCAAATAATATTTGATCGTGGTAAAAAATTATATCATGGAAGAATTAAAGCTGTAGCAGATGCAGCTAGAAAAGAAGGTTTAATATTTTAAAGGGTCTTTAATATGATTACAAGAAAAAAAAATACAAAACTTAAAGAACAAGAGATCACATGGTCTGAAAGAGTTGTACAAGTGAAAAGAGTAACTAAAGTAGTTAAAGGAGGTAAAAAGCTAAGCTTTAGAGCTGTTCTAGTAGTAGGTAATGAAAATGGCCAGATAGGTGTTGGAATAGGTAAAGCTAGCGATGTAATTGGAGCTGTGAAAAAAGGTGTTGCCGATGCCAAAAAACATTCTATTCAAATACCTTTAACAAAATCTTATTCCATACCACACACAACAGAAGGTATTTCAGGAGCTGCAAAAGTGATTATTAAACCTTCTGCAACTGGATCTGGAGTAATTGCAGGAGGATCTATAAGAACAGTTTTAGAATTGGCTGGCGTTAAAAATATATTAGCTAAACAACTAAGATCAAATAATACACTTAATAATGCTCGAGCTGTTTTAAACGCTTTAAGTAGCTTAAAAACTTTTAAAGAAACTGCTAATAATAGAGGTATTAACGTTGAAAATTTATATAGTTTATAATACTCTTAAAATTCAATCAAACAAATATTAGCTTTAATATCAAGAACAATACATGAAAATAAAAGCGCCCTCTCAACTACAAAAAAAAATTATTATTACTCTAGGTATTTTATTAGTTGCAAGGCTTGGAATATTTATTCCACTACCTGGTATAGATCATGATACATGGAATAATCATTTAACACAAAATGGTTTACTAAATTTTTTGAACTTATTTGCAGGAGGTGGATTTACTACAATTGGCATTTTTGCACTAGGTATTGTCCCATATATAAATGCATCTATAGTTATTCAATTACTTACAAAAGTTATTCCTAAATTAGAAAATTTACAAAAAGAAGAGGGTGAAATAGGTCGACAACAAATTAATCAAATAACCCGATATATTACTGTACTATGGGCTATTTTACAAAGTCTTGGAATAACTTTTTGGCTAAAGCCATATGTATTTAATTGGAATATACATTTCATTTTAGATTGTATTCTTACACTAACTACAGGATCTATAATTATTATGTGGTTTTCAGAAGTAATTACTGAATATGGCATCGGCAATGGAGCATCATTATTAATCTTTCAGAATATTGTATCTGGCTTACCTAAAACTTTACAAAATTACCAAATTAATTTCAATAATAGTGCAAATACTATTAGTTTATTTATATTGATAATATTTTTTTTATTTATATTAATTAGCACAATAGCAATCCAAGAGGGCAAAAGAAAAATTTCAATTGTCTCAGCAAAGCAATTAAGTAAAACAAGTAAAATAAATCCACAAAGCTATATACCACTGAAAATTAATCAAGGAGGTGTAATGCCTATTATTTTTGCTTCTGCAGCTATTGCATTACCTCCTTATTTATTACAAGCAACTAGTAACTCTATACTACAACGTATTCTTGTATTATTCATACCCTCTAGTTTATTATACCTACCATTATATTGTTTACTAATTATAAGTTTTAGTTATTTCTATTCATCTTTAATTTTAAATCCTATAGATATAGCTAAAAATCTAAAAAAGATGGGGGCTAGTATACCAGGTATCAGACCAGGAATAGATACTACAAAATATTTAAACTATATTTTAAACAAGCTTACTTTTCTTGGTGCTATTTTCCTTTTTATAATAGCACTAATACCTCCATGTGTATCAATAATCACCAATAATAAATCTTTCCAAGGATTTGGTGCAACATCTCTTCTAATTCTTGTGGGTGTAGCTATAGATACAGCAAAACAAATTCAAACATATATTATATCACAACAATATGATAATATGATGGAGTAAGTTTTAGATTTACATAATCAAAATAAATTAATTATCATAGAACATGAAAGTTAGACCATCTGTAAAGAAAATATGCGATAAATGTCGAATTATACGTAGACACAGACGTGTTATGGTTATTTGTATAAATACAAAACATAAACAAAGACAAGGATAAAATTAAACATGGCTAGAATAGCAGGGGTAGATTTACCTAAAAACAAAAGAATAGAAATAGGTTTAACTTACATATATGGCATTGGCATATCACGTTCTCAAGAAATTATAGAAAAAACCCAAATTAATCCTGATACTATTATAAAGGATCTTAATGATCAAGAAATAGTATCTATCCGACAAGTATTAATCGAACAATACCAAATAGAGGGTGATCTTAAAAGATTAGAATCAATTAATATAAAAAGACTAATAGATATTGGAAGCTATAGAGGAAGAAGGCATAGAAATAATTTACCTTTAAGAGGGCAAAGAACAAGAACTAATGCGAGAACTAGAAGAAACAGTAAAAAAAGAGCTAATCGTAAATAAAGTAACCATTATTAAGAACCATAAGATAAACCATGGCTAAACAAGGAAAAAAAAGATCAAATAAACAAAAAAAACAAGTAGTTAATGGTATTGCCCATATAAAATCAACTTTCAACAATACTATTATAACTATTACAGATATTTCTGGTGAAACTATTTCATGGTCATCATCCGGAGGAAGTGGTTTTAAAGGTGCTAAGAAAAGCACACCTTTTGCAGCTCAAATTGCAGCAGAAAAAGCCGCCAAACAAGCTATAGAACAAGGAATGAAACAAACTGAGGTACTTGTTAATGGCCCGGGTGCTGGACGTGAGACTGCAATTAGAGCACTAGAGGCTACTGGCATAATTATAACTTTAATTAAAGATATAACTCCAGTACCACACAATGGATGTAGACCACCTAAGAAAAGAAGAGTATAAATCATTTTGAGGTAAAATATTAAGCTTAATAGTCTGTTTATATAAAAAATCTGAACAACATAATTCTACTACATGGCTCATTTTCATATAGAATGCGTAGAGTCAAAAACATCCGGTGCACGAGCACAATACGGGCATTTCGTATTAGAACCTTTAAAACAAGGACAAGGTATTACAGTCGGTAATTCTTTAAGGAGAACAATTTTATCAGATTTACAGGGAACAGCTATCGTGGCGGTAAGAATCGCTGGAGTAAATCATGAATTTTCTACTATTACAGGTGTGCGTGAAGATGTATTAGAAATATTACTTAACCTTAAAGAAGTCGTACTAAAAAGTTACAACAAAGAACCTCAAATAGGTAGACTTCGAATACAAGGACCTGCTATTGTAACAGCCGGACTATTTGAATTACCACCTGATATAAAAATCATAGATCCTAAACAGTATATAGCCACTATATGTAATAATACCATTTTTGAGATGGAATTCCGTATAGAACAAGGAAGTGGATATAAATTAGTAGAAAAAGGCATAGATAACAAATCAATAGACTTTTTGCAAATAGACTCTGTATTTATGCCCGCTACAAAATTTAATTATACCGTAGAAGAGAAGAGAATAAATTCAAATTTAATACAAGAGAAGTTATATCTTGAAATATGGACAAACGGTAGTTTATCTCCACAAGAAGCAATAAGTCAAGGAGCTAATGTACTGACAGATTTATTTCATCCATTAAAAAATATCAATTTTGAAGCTAAGAAAGAGAATTATATTTCACAAGAACAAATCATTAACTCTGTACCTATTGAAGAATTGCAATTATCTGTGCGTGCATACAATTGTCTAAAAAGAGCTCATATTCACTCTATATCGGACTTACTAGATTATTCACAAGAAGAATTATTAGAAATAAAAAATTTTGGACAAAAATCTGCTGATGAAGTAATTGAAGCATTGCACGATAAACTTGGGATAAGTTTACCTCAAAGAGAAAAAATATGAATAAATAACTATATATAATATAAAAAATCTAAATGAATAAAACATATGTAACATCTATGAAAGATGATCAAAATAAATGGTATATAGTTGATGCATACAATAAAAACTTAGGACGTTTAAGCACTGAAGTCGCAACTATTTTACGAGGAAAAAATAGAACTAATTATATGCCACATATAATAAACAATGCTTATGTTATTGTAATTAATGCAGAAAATATTACAATAACAGGCAAGAAAGATAAACAAAAATTATATAAAAGACATTCAGGTTATCCTGGTGGTTTAAAAGTAGAAAACTTTACTACTCTACAAAATAGATTACCTGAAAGAATTATCGAAAAATCTATTAAAGGTATGTTACCCAAAAACTCTTTAGGTAAACAGCTATTTAATAGACTTAAAGTATATAGAAGTAAAACTCATCCACATAGTGCTCAGCAACCTGAACAAATTTTTAGTGAAATAATATAAGTATGACTATAACAGATTCAATAACCAAAGCACATTATTTTGGTACTGGTAGACGCAAAACATCTATAGCGCGTGTTAAATTAATCCCTGGTTCTGGTAAACTTATTATTAATGGATTACCTGGAGAATCATATTTACAATTTAGCCCTAACTATATACGCATTTCTTGTTCTCCACTAAAAGTACTAGGTTTAAATAAAGAATATGATATTCATGTAAAAGCAGAAGGGGGAGGTTTAACTGGACAAGCAGATGCAATACGATTAGGGCTAGCACGTGCATTATGTAAAGTTAATCCTGAAAATCGCACTACCCTAAAATCAGAAGGTTTTTTAACAAGAGATGCTAGAACTAAAGAAAGAAAAAAATATGGTTTAAGAAAAGCTCGAAAAGCACCACAATACTCAAAACGTTAATTTTTTTTAATTTATATAAATTATAATATTATGGCAAAAACGAATATACACCCAAAATGGTATTCTGAATCTAAAGTATATTGCGATGGCAAGGCAATTATGACAGTAGGATCGACTAAACCTGAATTACATGTTGATATTTGGTCAGGTAATCACCCTTTTTTTACAGGATCTCAAAGAATTATAGATACTGAAGGAAGAGTAGAAAGGTTTATGCGTAAATACAAACTAAAATAATATTATATTCACATATTCATTTTATAAAGATGTGTATAGTCATGAGGTTTGACAGGGTATCGTACAATCTTTATAATATAAAGAATATTCAACCAAATATGAATATATTAAATATATAATGCCAACGATTCAACAACTAGTTAGGTCAGAAAGAAAGCAATCCGAAAATAAAACTAAATCTCCTGCACTAAAAGCATGCCCTCAAAGACGAGGAGTATGCACAAGAGTCTATACAACAACACCTAAAAAACCTAATTCTGCTTTACGCAAAGTAGCTAGAGTAAGACTTACATCTGGATTCGAAGTTACAGCATATATACCAGGTATCGGACATAATATTCAAGAACATTCTGTAGTATTAATCCGAGGAGGACGTGTTAAAGATTTACCTGGCGTAAGATATCATGTAGTTCGAGGAACTTTAGATGCATCAGGAGTAAAAGATAGGCAAAAAAGTAGGTCAAAATATGGTACCAAAAGGCCAAAAACTTAAAATAAAAATTATCTAACTCTTTACTATATGTCTCGTCGTAATACAGCAAAAAGAAGAATCATAACACCTGATCCAATATATAATAGCAAACTTATAAGTATGCTTGTATCTAGAATTCTTAAACATGGAAAAAAAAGCTTGGCACAAAAAATAATTTATGAAGCTTTAGAAATTATTGACAATAAAATATCTTATGAACCATTAGAAGTTTTAGAAAAAGCCATTCGCAATATAACTCCTCTAGTTGAAGTGAAAGCCCGAAGAGTTGGTGGATCAACATATCAAGTACCTATTGAAGTTCGAGCTTATCGAGGCACTAATCTTGCTTTAAAATGGATAACAAAATTTGCTAGTGAAAGATCTGGTAAAAATATGGCTATTAAATTAGCCAATGAGATAATGGACGCTTACAATGAAAGCGGCAACTCTATTAGAAAAAAAGAAGAAACTCATAGAATGGCAGAAGCAAATAAAGCATTTGCTCACTATCGTTATTAAATATAGATAACAAGGATAAAATTACAATGGCAAGAGAAAAGTTTGAAAGAAAAAAACCTCATGTAAATATAGGCACCATCGGCCATGTAGATCATGGTAAAACAACATTAACAGCGGCTATTTCTGCAACACTTGCAGCGGCTAGCAACACAAAAGCAAAAAAATTTGATGAGATCGATGCTGCTCCAGAAGAGAAAGCAAGAGGCATAACAATAAATACAGCACATGTTGAATATGAAACAGATAATAGACATTATGCGCATGTTGACTGTCCTGGACATGCAGATTATGTCAAGAATATGATTACTGGAGCTGCACAAATGGACGGAGCCATATTAGTAGTGTCCGCAGCAGATGGACCTATGCCACAAACTAGGGAACATATACTATTAGCAAAGCAGGTTGGTGTACCAAATATAGTAGTTTTCTTGAATAAAGAAGATCAAGTAGATGATCAAGAATTATTAGATCTAGTAGAATTAGAAGTACGCGAATTACTAACACAATATGATTTTCCTGGAGATGATATACCGTTTGTTTGTGGATCTGCCTTACTAGCATTACAAGCAGTTAACACTAATGAATCTATACAAAGAGGAGAAGATGATTGGGTTGATAAAATACATATTTTAATGGACGCTGTAGATGAATATATACCAACTCCAGTGAGAGACGTAGAAAAAACCTTCTTAATGGCAGTAGAAGATGTATTTTCAATAACTGGACGAGGTACTGTAGCTACTGGAAGGATAGAAAGAGGTATGATTAAAGTAGGAGATAGTATTGAAATAGTAGGTCTAAAAGAAACAACTACAACTACAATTACTGGTTTAGAAATGTTCCAAAAAACTCTTGATGAAGGTATGGCTGGGGACAATATAGGAATTTTATTACGCGGCGTGCAAAAAAAAGATATCGAGAGAGGTATGGTTTTAGCACAACCAGGCACTATTACACCTCATACACAATTTGAAGCTGAAGTTTATATTTTAACCAAAGAAGAAGGGGGAAGGCATACACCATTCTTTTCAGGATATCGTCCTCAATTTTATGTAAGAACAACTGACGTAACAGGAACTATTACACAATTTACAGCTGATGATGGTTCTGAAGCGGAAATGGTTATGCCTGGAGATAGAATCAAAATGAGTGCAGAATTAATTAATCCTATTGCTATTGAGCAAGGTATGAGATTTGCTATTCGTGAAGGTGGTAGAACAGTAGGAGCTGGTGTTGTGTCTAAAATACTTAAATAACAAATAACAAGATCAAATGTCTATAGAAAATAAAATTAGAATTAAGCTTAAAGCTTATAATTACAACATTCTTAATGAATCCTGCCAAGAAATAATTCAAACTGCCAGTAGAACTCAAGCAAAAACTATCGGCCCTATCCCCATGCCTACTAAGCGTAGAATCTATTGTATTTTAAGATCTCCACATGTAGATAAAGATTCTCGCGAGCACTTTGAAATTAGAACACACACAAAAATAATAGACATATGTGAACCATCTTCACAAACTATCGATTTACTAATGAAACTCAATATACATGCCGGTGTTGACATTGAAGTAAAACTCTAACTACTAAAAAAATATAAAAAGTGAGAACATTAAAATATTCTCACTTTATGAACAATCAAACAGATTAAAATAATTCTTCTTCTTGATGTGTTTTAATTGTACAATCAGACAGAGGATAGGCTATACAAGTTAATACACAACCTTTTTCTTCTTGTTCGTCATCTAAAAACGATTGATCTTCCTGTGAAATTTCACCCTCTACTAGTAAACCTGCACAGGTAGAACAAGAACCTGAACGACACGAATAAGGTAAATCAATACCTTCCTCTTCTGCTACATCTAATATTATAGAATCATCTGGACAATTAATCTTGTGTACTGCATCTTCTACATTTTCTATGCCTTCTGTTATCAATGTTACTACAAAATCTGTCATAGTTTTGTCTCCTAAAATAAATAAATATTGTTATAAATAAAGCTACTAATTTTACTTTATTTTAAAAACTATTAAATCATAAAATTAATTAATATATAATAAAAAAGTATATTTTAACATATAAAGTAGTATAAATTCATAGAATTCAGATCACAGATTTTTGAAATAAATTTACAAAATTAATATAAGATTAAATACCATTAAAATAATATATACAACTAATTAATGAAATTACAACCTGTTTCTACAATAAGTCAAAATATGAATCATTTATATAAGCATAATGAAGTTCATGTATTAACTAAACGCTTATGTATACAAGCCAAAAGAAGACCTGCGTTACTTATCTCTGGAATTATACAACCTTTATTATGGTTAATATTATTTGGATCTCTTTTCCAAAACGCTCCTATAAGCTTTTTTATTACTAACCTAAAATATAATGTTTTTTTAAGTCCAGGAATTATTGTATTTACTTCTTTTAGTGGCGCAATTAATGCTGGCTTACCTATGATGTTTGATAGAGAATTTGGATTTCTAAACCGTATATTAGTATCACCAATAATCTCTCGAGATTGTTTACTCTTCTCATCTATATGCTTTATTACTACTGTCACTGTAATACAAACCTTAAGTATAATTTTATTTAGTATGGTAACTGCAAAACATATAATATATATGTCAAATTTACTTATAATTTTATTAATTATTACATTAATTACACTCAGTATAGCTAGTCTTAGTATTTGTTTAGGTTTTATTTTACCTGGACATATAGAATTTTTAGCTCTAATTTTTATTATAAATCTACCTACTTTATTTTCAAGTACAGCATTAGCACCTTTATCATTTATGCCTTCTTGGTTACAAATTTTAGCTAGCTTGAATCCTCTGACATATGCAATAGAAAGTATTAGATACGCATATATACAAAATCCTATTTACTATATACATAATATTTGGATGAACTTAAATATATTAGATAATTTAGCTATATTGAGCTTAATTTGCTTAATTTGCTTTTACTACACTAGACAAGTAATTTCACATAAATCATACTAAATTGTACTTTAAATTACAGAGAAATGTTATAATAACATATAGATTTTTAACATACCTATCGTAAGAAAAGCACTTTGTTAACGAATAGTTTTAGGAGGAATGTAGTTCAATGGGACTACCTTGGTACCGTGTACACACAGTTGTTTTAAATGATCCAGGACGATTAATTTCTGTTCATCTTATGCATACTGCTTTAGTAGCAGGATGGGCAGGTTCTATGGCATTATATGAATTAGCAGTTTTTGATCCATCTGATCCTGTATTAAACCCAATGTGGAGACAAGGCATGTTTGTTATGCCTTTCATGGCAAGATTAGGCGTAACAGACTCTTGGGGAGGTTGGAGTATTACAGGTGAAAGTGTATCTAATCCTGGCTTATGGAGTTTTGAAGGTGTCGCCATCACACACATTGTTCTATCTGGAATGCTTTTTTTAGCATCTATATGGCATTGGGTCTACTGGGATTTAGAACTATTTAGAGATCCTCGAACAGGCGAACCTGCACTAGACTTACCAAAAATTTTTGGTATACATTTACTACTATCAAGCTTATTATGCTTTGGTTTTGGTGCTTTCCATGCAACAGGCTTATTCGGGCCTGGTATATGGGTATCAGATGCATATGGAATAACAGGAAAAGTACAACCTGTTGCACCTGCATGGGGTCCAGATGGATTTAATCCTTTTAACCCCAGCGGAATTGCCTCTCATCATATAGCAGCAGGAACAGTTGGAATATTAGCAGGACTATTCCATTTAACAGTTAGACCACCACAAAGACTATATCGGGCATTGAGAATGGGTAATATAGAAACTGTACTATCAAGTAGTATTTCTGCTGTCTTTTTTAGCGCATTTGTAACGTGTGGAACTATGTGGTATGGGTCAGCTACAACACCATTAGAACTATTTGGACCTACCAGATATCAATGGGATAGCGGTTACTTTCAGCAAGAAATTGAAAGAAGGGTAGAAAACTCATTAAATGAAGGAACCACAGCTGAAGAAGCATGGTCAAAAATTCCTGATAAATTAGCTTTTTATGATTACATTGGAAATAACCCTGCAAAAGGAGGTCTTTTTAGAGCTGGACCTATGGATAAAGGCGATGGTATTGCAGAAGCATGGTTAGGACACCCTATCTTTCAAGACAAAGAAGGTAGAGAACTAACTGTTCGACGTATGCCTGCATTCTTCGAAACTTTTCCTGTAATTTTAGTCGACAAAGATGGCATTATAAGGGCAGACATACCATTCAGAAGAGCTGAATCTAAATATAGTATTGAGCAAGTAGGAGTAACAGTGAATTTTTATGGGGGTAAATTGAATGGAAAAGTCTTCAATGATGCACCTAGCGTCAAAAAATATGCACGTAAAGCACAATTAGGTGAGGTTTTTGAATTCGATAGAACTACCTTGGAATCAGACGGCGTATTTCGTAGTAGCCCAAGAGGCTGGTTCACATTTGGACATGCGAATTTTGCCCTAATCTTCTTTTTTGGCCATTTATGGCATGGATCTAGAACTATATTTAGAGATGTTTTTGCAGGTATAGGAGCAGAAGTCACAGAACAAGTAGAATTTGGAGCTTTCCAAAAATTAGGTGATAGAAGCAGTAAAAAACAAGGCGCAGTGTAAAATAAATTAAAACGTATAAATACAAGGAAAAGTATAAATGGAAGCACTAGTTTATGTATTTCTATTAGTAGGTACTTTAATGGTAATATTTTTTGCTATTTTTTTCAGAGACCCACCAAGAATTGCAAAATAATATAAAGTAAGATTGTTTTATATCGCTCTCAACATAAAATTTAAATTGAGAGCGATAATACAAAATTTTTGATTAACTAATTAAATCAAAAAATTACACTAATAAAAACATGCAGTATAATTATTCTTCATGTTCCTCAAATGGATCTCGTAATTCTTTAGAGACAGGTCCAAAAGCAGTGTATATAGAATATACTGTAATCCCTAGTAACAAACTAGAAATGAAAATACTAAGAACTGTTGCAGTTTCCATATATTAGATACGAATAGAGTAAATTTATTTCTATAATATATTATAAATATTACTGATTAAAAAAACTATAAAATACCATGGCTTTAAGAACTAGACTTGGAGAAATATTAAGACCTTTAAATTCAGAATATGGTAAAGTTGCACCTGGTTGGGGCACAACACCTATTATGGCAGTATTTATGCTATTATTTTTCTTATTTTTACTTATTATTTTACAAATATATAACTCATCATTAATTTTAGAAAATGTAGATGTAGATTGGGCAACATTAGGTAATTAATACAAAAAGCATTACACTGTAATGCTTTTTTATCTATTTTTAATTGACAACCATTACTTCATCCTGAGCAAAATTATTACTAATAACTCCGCTATAAGTTTCCTTAGAAAAACGAACTAAAACAGGATATTTAATATCTGTTTCTACCTTTACTACAGTCCCTGTATCTTGATACCAGTAAGACTCTTTTCTTAAAATTTTAACTACTGAACCTTTTTTAATCATAATATTAATAAATTAACACTGGATAACTATATACATTAGAATATAGCAGATATAATAAAGAAAATAAAAAAATAAACTTATGTAAAGATAAAATTCAATAAAAAGATATTTAAGGCATTTTAGTTGCCGACAAAATCTTAAAAATGTTACATTCATGTAAAGAGTTTTAACAACTATTAAAAGTCAAACTTATTTGATAAGACACAATATATAAGGCAAATCTATTATGAAATTATCTTGGAAAACTTTCTTACTATGGTCTCTACCTATACTGGTAGTCAGTTTTTTTTTATGGCAAGGTTTTCTTGCTCCAACCACAAGCGAATTAAATACTAATATCGCTAGCTCAAGAATGACTTATGGACGTTTTTTAGAATATTTAGATATGGGCTGGGTTAAAAGAGTTGATATGTACGACAATAATCATACAGCAATAATAGAAGCTGTTGGTCCTGAATTAGGCAATCGAGTACAAAAAATAAGAGTTGAGTTACCAGCAAGTGCACCTGAATTAGTTACTAAGCTAAGAAAAGCGAATATTGATCTCGATGCTCACCCAACAAGAAATACAAGCGCTTTATGGAATCTGTTAGGTAATCTTCTATTTCCATTATTTTTAATAGGTGGGCTTGCTTTATTATTCAGAAGATCCAATGGAGGAGCTGGAGGTCCTGGACAAGCTATGTCATTTGGTAAATCTAAAGCCTTATTTCAAATGGAAGCTAAAACAGGGGTAATATTTGATGATGTTGCAGGTATTGACGAAGCAAAGGAAGAGTTTGAAGAGGTAGTAACTTTTCTTAAACAACCTGAATGCTTTACAGCAGTAGGTGCAAAAATACCTAAAGGTGTGCTGCTAGTTGGCCCTCCTGGTACAGGTAAGACACTACTAGCAAAGGCTATTGCAGGTGAAGCTAACGTTCCTTTTTTTAGTATTTCAGGGTCTGAGTTTGTTGAAATGTTTGTTGGTGTAGGTGCATCGAGAGTTAGAGACTTATTTAAAAAAGCAAAAGAAAACGCACCGTGTATTGTATTTATTGATGAGATTGATGCTGTTGGTAGACAGAGAGGAACTGGGATAGGTGGTGGAAATGATGAAAGAGAGCAAACATTAAATCAACTACTGACTGAAATGGATGGATTTGAAGGCAATACAGGCATTATAGTAATTGCAGCTACTAATAGAGCTGATATTTTAGATTCTGCCTTATTAAGACCCGGTCGTTTTGACAGACAAGTATCTGTCGAAGTGCCCGATTTCAAAGGCAGATTAGCTATCTTACAAGTACATGCACGTAATAAAAAAATTGATAGTTTTGTGTCTTTAGATACAATAGCAAGAAGAACACCTGGCTTTTCTGGAGCAGATTTAGCAAACCTACTAAATGAAGCCGCTATACTGACAGCTCGCAGACGGAAATTAAGTATTACATTAAATGAGATTGATTCATCTATCGATAGAGTAGTTGCTGGCATGGAAGGAACACCATTAGTAGACAGCAAAAGTAAAAGATTAATAGCATATCATGAGATTGGACATGCTGTTGTAGGAACATTACTTCAAGATCACGATCCTGTACAAAAGGTTACATTAATTCCAAGAGGACAAGCTAGAGGTCTAACATGGTTTACACCATCTGAAGATCCTAGCTTAATTTCTAGATCACAAATATTATGCAAAATTATGGGAGCTTTAGGTGGACGTGCAGCTGAAGAAGTAGTTTTTGGAGATGCAGAAGTAACTACAGGTGCTAGCAATGATTTACAACAAGTCACCTCTATGGCCAGACAGATGGTGACACGATTTGGTATGTCTAACATTGGACCTTTATCTTTAGAAAGTGAAGAATCTAATCCTTTTTTAGGAAGAGGCATGGCTAATACATCAGATTACTCAGATGAAATTGCAATCAAAATAGATCAACAAATTCAATCTATTGTAAGAGAGTGTCATGAGAAAGCAGTAAATATTATAAGCGAAAATAGAGTAGTAATTGATCGACTAGTTGACTTACTTATCGAGAAGGAAACTATAGATGGTGGAGAATTTAGACAAATTATCAATGAATACACACCTATACCAAATAAACAATTCAGCGTTAACTAATAATTGAAAGTACGGGACTGACGGGATTCGAACCCGCAACTTCCGCCGTGACAGGGCGGTGCTCTAACCAGTTGAACTACAATCCCAACACACTTAACCTGATTGTGTCATATTATATTTAGGTTTGTCAAATAAGAATTTATCTTAACAAGGAGAAGAAGGGATTCGAACCCTCGGTATGAATAAAACATACAACAGATTAGCAATCTGCCGCTTTCGACCACTCAGCCACCTCTCCAATTAGAAATAACTAGATATATGGCTCAGGCGGGACTTGAACCTGCGACCTTGGGCTTATGAGTCCCCTGCTCTAACCGACTGAGCTACTGAGCCCTTCAGTAATATAACACTAATCAAAAAAATCAACAACTTTATTCAAATCATAATTCATAATGTAATCATCGAACCTATTCCATCCATTGTTAATATCTCTAATAACAAAGCATGCTCAACTCTTCCATCAATAATATGTGCTGATTTCACATTTCCCTGCAAAGATTTAATACAACAATCTACTTTAGGAATCATACCACCCACTACTATTCGTTGATCGACTAATTTTTTAACTTGATCAATAGTTAAATGTTTTTCTAACGTTTCAGGCTTAGACGGATTACGCATTATGCCTAAAGTGTCTGTCAATAAAATTAATTTTTCTGCTTGTATAGCATCAGCAAGTGCGCCCGCCACTGTGTCGGCATTAATATTATAAGATTGACCACATTCATCTGCAGCTACACTAGAAACAATAGGTATATAGCCTGAATCTAACAAAAGCTTTAGAATCCTAACATTTACTTGTTTTACAGTGCCAACTAAATTATTAGGATCATTAAATAATTGTGATGCGACAATTAGATTTCCATCTTTACCTGATAAACCAATAGCTGAACCTTGCTTTTTATTTAATAAAGTAACTAACTCCTTATTAATTTTTCCAACTAAAACCATTTCTACTATCTCCATAGTTTCTTTATCCGTTACACGTATACCATTATAAAAATGAGATTTGATATTGACTTTTTTTAACCAAGTATTAATCATAGGGCCACCACCATGAACTAATATAAGTTTGATGCCTATGTAAGATAGAAATAGAATATCTTCTATAAATTTATTTTTTAGCAAATCATTCTTCATAGCTGCTCCTCCATACTTAATAACAATAGTACGGCCGGAAAATTTTTGTATAAATGGTAAGGCTTCACTTAAAACTTGTACACGATTCAAATCTGTTAACATATTTAATTATATAGTATAGTAGGTAACAAAAAATTCACAAGAGTACTATCATACGCTATTTTATCTTACAAAAGAATTAGTAAATATCACAAGACAATATGCAGACATTTTGGAATAATATTCTTAAATTCCCTAGATTTTTACTAGGTGTATTTATAGGGTTTTTCTTGACGACTTTTCAACCTGTTTTTAAGTCATTAGACAACAAAAAAAAACTTGTACTCATTATTCTCTCAAATCTAGCTGTACTATACTTTATATATATAGTATTAAGGCTTATGTTAGATATAAATTAAAAAATAATAAGAAAAAAATAATAAAAATTGAACATATATAATATATATATAGTTACTAGTCTTTCTTTTTTACTTTCTTTTATTAATTTAATAAACACCTATTTAGAATTTTTTACTTATGGAAGATACAAATATTGATCGTCAATCTACAGGATCTTTTGCTTTAATGGATAGCTTAGTTAGACATAATGTTGACTATATTTTTGGTTATCCAGGTGGTGCTATATTACCCATATATGATGAATTATACTTATGGGAACAAAAAGGTTTAATTAAACATATTTTGTCTAGGCATGAACAAGGAGCTTGTCACGCAGCAGATGGGTATGCTAGATCCACAGGGAAAATAGGTGTATGTTTTGCAACATCTGGTCCAGGTGCAACAAATCTAGTTACAGGTATAGCTACTGCACAAATGGATTCAGTACCCTTGGTTTTAATTACAGGACAAGTTGCAAGGCCTTTTATGGGTACTGATGCTTTTCAAGAAGTTGACATTTTTGGAATTACTTTACCAATAGTTAAACATTCATATGTAGTTCGAGACCCACGAGATATGTCTCGTATAGTAGCTGAAGCTTTTTATATATCTACTCATGGTCGTCCCGGTCCAGTATTAATTGATATACCGAAAGATGTAGGTTTAGAGAAATTTCGTTATGAACCAGTTGAGCCAAAAAATATTAAATTATCTGGTTGTAGACCTTTTGTAGCAGCTAAAAGTCAAGAAATAGCTAAAATCATTAATTTATTACTTCAATCAAGTCAACCTTTATTATATATTGGTGGAGGAGCTATAATCTCGCAAGCTCATCAAGAAGTTTTAGAAATAGCTAATCACTTTAAAATACCTATAACAACTACATTGATGGGCAAAGGTATTATAGATGAGGATCATAAACTTGCGTTAGGAATGCTAGGAATGCATGGAACAGCTTATGCTAATTATGCAGTTAGTGAATGTGATTTATTAATAGCTTTAGGCGCACGTTTTGATGATAGAGTTACAGGTAAATTAGATGAGTTTGCATGTAATGCACAAGTAATACATATAGATATTGATGCTGCTGAATTAGGTAAAAACAGAATCCCACAAATAGCTATAGTAGGAGATGTCAAAAATATTTTAAGTCAAGTTTTAAAATATGTTCAAGTAAATAAAATAGTACACATTGCAGAGCAAACAAGATCATGGAATGAAAGAATTAATGTATGGAAACAACAATACCCTTTATTAATACCGAAAACTGTAGATTATTTGTCCCCGCAGGAAATTATTTCACAAATATCTCAGTTAAGTCAGGAAGCTTATTTTACAACTGACGTTGGCCAACATCAAATGTGGGCAGCACAGTTTATTAATGTATTACCTCGTCATTGGATGTCAAGTGCAGGTTTAGGTACAATGGGTTATGGTTTACCAGCGGCAATTGGAGTACAAGTAGCTAATCCTGATAAAGAAGTGATATGTATTACAGGTGATGCAAGCTTTCAGATGAATATTCAAGAATTAGCCACCATAGCTCAATATCAATTACCTGTTAAAGTAATTATTATTAATAATAAGTGGCAAGGCATGGTTAGACAGTGGCAGCAAGCTTTTTATGGTGAAAGATATTCACACTCCAATATGGAAAAAGGGTCACCTGATTTTGTAAATTTAGCTAAATCTTTTGGAATCAAAGGAATTAAATTAAAAAATCGTAAAGATTTGAATGTAGCAATAGAAAGTACTTTAAAAAATAAAGGACCTGTTGTTTTAGATTGTCAAGTTAAACAAGAAGAAAATTGTTACCCTATGGTGGCTCCAGGTAAAAGTAATTCTCAAATGATAGGCATAGCAAAACATGTGCAAAAAAGTAGTATATCAGTTAAACCTTTTACTTAATATTATATATTAAAGCCCTTAATGAGAATTGAACTCATGACTTTCTTCTTACCAAGAAGATACTCTTCCACTGAGCTATAAGGGCTATAAATTAATTTTTTATTATTGGGCCGGGTTGGATTTGAACCAACGTAGGCAAAGCCAGCGGATTTACAGTCCGCCCCCATTAACCACTCGGGCACCGACCCTGAAACGATATTATCAAATTTTTATTTAAAAAGCAATTTTTTATATTATATAGATGGATATAACTGGATTTGAACCAGTGACTTTCACGATGTCAACGTGATACTCTAACCGCCTGAGCTATATATCCTTGAATTTTTTGTGATAACTTAGATTAAGAATAGTATTTATAGTTTAATTGAATTTCTGTTTTAGTCTTGTTGCTTTGCCAGATCTACTGCGTAAGTAATATAGTTTAGCTCTTCTTACTTTTGCTTTCTTTAAGATTTTTATGTTGGTAATTCTTGGTGAATGTATTAAGTATACACGTTCTACGCCAATATTTTGCAGAACTTTTCTAATAGTTATAGTTGTATTTAAATTGTTATTATTTATAGATATAATAACACCTTCTGATGTTTGTATGCGCTCTTTACTGCCTTCTTTAATTAGTACACTTATTTGTATACTGTCACCTACTTCTAGGAAGGGCATTTCGTTTTTTATGAATTTTTTTTCTACACTTTGTATAATAGTATTACTATGTTTAATTTTCATATAAATATTAATGCAAAAATAAAATTTTTTTTTATTGTATGCAATTTAAGTATCATTAGTCAATGGTTGAACAATATAATCATAACTTTAGTAATAATTTATTATTCCTAAATATTATATTACTAACTTATGTCAAAAATATAATTAGAAGTTTTCTAAGTGTTGGTTTACACTATATGACTTATATTATAAATTTTTAATGTATTATATCTAAATTCTTGTATATTTAAGATATTATCTTGACAAAAAGAATTTGATATACACTATTAAGTTATTATAACATATATGTTATTATCTATAAGTATCAAAGGTAATTAATTTAATTCATTTCTAGCTCTATTTATTATGTTTGAACGCTTTACAGAAAAAGCTATAAAAGTAATTATGCTAGCTCAAGAGGAGGCTAGGAGATTAGGTCATAATTTTGTTGGTACAGAACAAATATTATTAGGCTTGATAGGTGAAGGTACAGGTATAGCCGCTCAAGTTCTTAAATCTATGAATGTAAATTTAAAAGATGCAAGAATAGAAGTAGAAAAAATAATAGGCAGAGGTTCAGGCTTTGTAGCTGTTGAAATACCTTTTACTCCGAGAGCAAAACGCGTTTTAGAATTATCTTTAGAAGAAGCTAGGCAGTTGGGTCATAATTATATTGGTACAGAACATCTTCTAATGGGATTAGTGAGAGAAGGAGAGGGTGTAGCTGCAAGAGTTTTAGAGAATCTAGCTGTTAATGTATCTTCTATAAGAACAGAAGTAATTCAAATGCTAGGAGATAATGCTGAAGCTAATACGAATGGAAATAATAATCTTCAAGCAAGAAGTAAGACACCAACATTAGAAGAATTCGGGTCGAATTTGACTGAATTAGCTGTAGAAGGTGTATTAGATCCTGTAGTGGGTAGGCAAAAAGAGATTGAAAGAGTAATACAGATCTTAGGTAGAAGAACAAAAAATAATCCAGTTCTTATCGGTGAACCTGGAGTTGGTAAAACTGCTATTGCTGAAGGTTTAGCTCAGCGTATAGCAAATCGTGATATACCAGTAATTTTAGAAGATAAACTGGTTGTTACTTTAGATGTAGGCTTACTAGTTGCTGGGACTAAGTATAGAGGTGAATTTGAAGAGCGATTAAAAAGGATTATGGATGAAATTAAATCAGCCAATAATGTTATTTTAGTTATAGATGAAGTTCATACATTAATTGGTGCTGGTGCTGCAGAAGGTGCTATTGATGCTGCTAACTTATTAAAGCCAGCTTTGGCTAGAGGGGAATTGCAGTGCATAGGAGCAACAACATTAGAAGAATATAGAAAACACATAGAAAAAGATGCTGCTTTGGAAAGACGATTTCAGCCAGTATTAGTTGGTGAACCGAGTGTTGAGGAGACTATTGAAATATTGTTTGGTTTACGTGATAGATATGAAAAACATCATCAATTAAAAATGTCTGATGGTGCTTTAGCAGCGGCTGCTAAGTATGCAAATCAGTATATATCGGATCGTTTCCTGCCAGATAAAGCAATAGATTTAATAGATGAAGCAGGTTCACGTGTTAGATTATTAAATTCTCAATTGCCTCCTGCAGCTAGAGAATTGGATAAAGAACTTAGAACAGTACTAAAAACAAAAGATGAAGCTATAAGAGCGCAAAAATATGAAAAAGCAGAACAATATAGAACAAGAGAGATGGAGATCAAAGCTCAAATAGCTGCTATTGCTCAAAGTAAGAAAACAGAGCCAGATTTACAGATAGAAGATCCAATAGTTACAGAAGAAGATATAGCTGAGATAGTTGCTTTTTGGACAGGTATACCTGTAACAAAACTAACTAAGAGTGAATCTGAAAAGTTAATGCATATGGAAGAAACACTGCATAGTCGAATAATCGGTCAGGATGAAGCTGTAGTAGCTGTTTCTCGCGCAATTAGGAGAGCTAGAGTTGGCTTAAAAAATCCTAATAGGCCAATTGCTAGCTTTATTTTTTCTGGACCTACTGGTGTAGGAAAAACAGAATTAACAAAAGCACTAGCCTCATATTTCTTTGGTGCTCAAGAAGCAATGGTCAGACTTGATATGTCTGAATATATGGAACGTCATACAGTATCTAAATTAATAGGTTCACCTCCTGGTTATGTAGGTTATAGTGAAGGTGGTTACTTAACTGAAGCGGTAAGGAAAAGGCCATATACAGTTATTCTATTTGATGAAATAGAAAAAGCACATCCAGATATATTTAATTTACTGTTACAAATATTAGAAGATGGTCGTTTGACTGATGCAAAAGGTAGAACAATTGATTTTAAAAATACCCTTTTAATAATGACATCAAATATAGGTTCGAAGGTTATTGAAAAAGGTGGAGGTAGTTTAGGATTTGAGTTAGGGGAGTCACAGACAGAATCTCAGTATAATAGAATTAAATCGCTTGTAAATGAAGAACTTAAGCAATATTTCCGACCAGAATTTCTTAATCGTTTAGATGAAATCATTGTATTTAGACAATTAACCAAAGATGAGGTTAGAGAAATAGCTGATATTATGTTGAAAGAAGTATTTGATCGTATCAGACAGCAAGAAATAGAATTAGAAGTTACAGAAAGATTTAAGAATCGCTTGGTTGATGAAGGATATAACCCTAGTTATGGCGCTAGACCTTTACGTAGAGCAGTTATGAGATTGTTAGAAGATAGTTTGGCTGAGGAGGTGCTTTCTGGTAAAATTAAAGCGGGTGATAGAGCAGTTGTTGATGTTACGGATGAAGGAAGTGTAATTGTGTTATTAGGAGAAAAGCTAGAAATGCTATCTTCGTAGCACTATACTAAACAAGTAAAAAACCGTATAATTATACGGTTTTTTACCTAATAAGATAGTGCCAGAAACCAGATTTGAACTGGTGACACGAGGATTTTCAGTCCACTGCTCTACCAACTGAGCTATTCCGGCAACCTATCTAAGAATAACAAAATTGACGAAAAAATACAATGAAAAACTAATTTTTTTCTTTTAAATCTTCAAAGTATGTACTGTTAGGATAAAATAAGAAGCTGCATAAGCCAGTTGGTCCATTACGATTTTTACATATAGTCATGTCTAGATTAATAGAATTATCATAATCATATATTTGATTATCTATAGAGTCCTTGTACAAAATCATAACAATATCGGCATCCTGTTCAATAGAATTATGCACAATAATATTATTACTTGTAAAGTATCTATATTTAGGTACACTAATATCGTAAACTTGTGAATTTTTGAAAAAATAAATATTAAGACTATGAATATACTGCATACTCTTTTTTATATATTTATAAATTAATTTTTGTTCTAATATGGTGTCTTGAGGTAGCCATAGATTATTATATAATAAAAGATGGTTGTGTGTTGTACTAATAGTAGTATTATTTAATATCAACTTATAATTGTATTTATGTGAGATATGAATTTTGCTTATACATGTTTTATAGATCAAATTATATAGTTTGTATTTAAACAAATATTTAAAGTGTATTAAATTAATGTTATCTATATTAATTAACTTGTTATATTCTATGCAACCACTTTCTCGTAAATCAGATAATAAAGGTTTTTTATTAATTCTATTTTCGATACCACGATTTAATTGAGATAATACAATTATAGGTATATTCAATTGTTGAGCTAATATTTTTAGTTTTCTAGTAATATAGCTTAACTCTTGTGATCTGTTTGTATTATACCTTTGCTCTGTTTGTATAAGTTGTAAATAATCTATAATAATAACTTGAATAGAATGATTATCTTTTGCTAAAATCTGACAGGTGTATACTATATAGTCAATAGATATATTAGGTGTATCATAAATATATACTTCATGACGTAGAAAAAATTTACATATGGTTTTAAGTAAACTCCATTCATCTTTAGTAAGATTATTTGATATGATTTTAGATGTGGAAATTTTGGATGCTATGGATATTAATTTATTTAGAATCTGATTTCGTGACATTTCTAGGCTAAATATACAAAGGCCGATGGTAGATTTAGATATTAAATTATACGCAATATTAATAGCAAAAGATGTTTTGCCCATAGATGGACGTCCGGCTATGATTATCAAATCTCCATTAGATAAACCATTAGTGAGTTTATCAAGTTCCTTAAAACCGTAAGATAGCTTTTTGGACTTTATAGTATAACTAACGATGTTTTTTTCTGTAGTTGATCTAAGTAAAAACTGCCCTATTAGATTTTTAAAGTCGTCAAGATTTTCTTTGGGAATTTTATTAACAGTAAAGTTTAAGTAATATGCAGCTTTATTATACAGTAAATAGCTTGGTAGCTTTTCAATTAATGCTAGTTGAATTATATTGTATCCATATTGAATCATTAACCTTTTGATATAGTTTATATTAATAATATCAACCAATTCTTTAGCATAAATATTTATATTGATAGATGAGATAAACATTTGACTTTGTTTCATCAAATCTATTATTTTAGTTATTCCGCCTATATATTTAAGAAGTTTATGATCGTATAGTATATATAAAAGATTAATTAGATCTAATTTATTTTCTTTGTTTAGAGAAAGAAGATTTCTATAAATAATTTGATGTGATTCTAAAAAAAAAGAATCAATTTGAACTATTTTTGAAATTTTTGAAAATAAATTAGGATAAATAAGCATACTACCTAGTAAAATTTCTTCTGCTAAGCAATTATGTGGTCCAACATAATACTTATATTCTTTATACATATTTTGTATCTATTTTTATTTCATATGTTTTATATCTAAACTATCCATTTTTATATCAATTGATATGTATGCGATATCTTTTATCTAAAAATGGATTATTAATAGTGTGTAGGAATAAATTTAAAGTTTATTTGTTGGAATACTTAGTGTTTAAGCTATATATTTTCAGGTAATATTTGTAAAGTTAAATTAGCTTGTACATTATTTGTAATATTTACTTGAATTTTATAGCTACCGATATTTTTGATACTAGGAATAATTAGTTGTTTTTTCTCTATTTCTATACCTGTTGCATGAAAAATTTGTTCAATAATTTCTTTGTCTGTAACACTGCCAAAAATATTCTCATTTTTTTGGCTACTTACTTTTTTTCTTAGTTTAATTTTATAGATCTGTTCTAAATTTTTTCGAATTTTAATAGCATTTAATTGTTTCTCTTCAAGTTTTCTATTCTCTATGCTTTTTAGCATTATATAGTGTTTTATTTTTCCTTTAGTGGCTATTTCTGCAATATCTTTAGGGATTAAATAATTTCTTGCAAATCCTTTAGCTACTATTTTCAAGTCTCCACTTTCTCCTAATGGTTTATAATTTTTTTTTAGAATAATACTAATATTTTTTGTCATAATTTTTATACCTTTGTATTTTTGTTCTATTATATAAAATCTGTAAAAAATATGATACGTATTTATTTTGCAATTAATAATTTGACTGTTAGATATATTCTTAATTATTTATTCGTTCAATTCTTCTAATAATATACTATTGTTAATTTTATATAGACTTAATATTTTAGAGCCTAAAATAGATCTAGCATATCTGCTACAATAAATAATTATATTTTTATCTATAGAATTTTGTTTAATGAAAGATAAGGTTTTTTTTGATTTTAAATTTATTATAGGTATATTGATTGATTTTGATATATGGTTTAAGTGAAATTCATTTGGTTGTCTTAGATCTATAATTAAACACTTATTTTTTTGTTTACTTTGTAATGAATTTAATGTAGTTATTTTTGTTATCGAAGAATTGATTTTAGATGTTTTACTGTCCTTGATACTATTATATTGTAATCCTACTGGATTTACATGTGCAATATTGATTTTTTTAAAGGATGTATTTAAACTACTATATATTAAAAGTTGTCCACTTAAAATCTCTCCTATTCCTAGAATAATTTTCATAGCTTCTGTTGCTTGTAACATACCTATTACTCCAGGAACAATCCCTAGAACACCTAGTGAATTACAAGAAGTATTTTGCAAATTTAAATATGGAGGATATATATCTTGATATCGAGGCCCGTTTTTATAGTTGAATACGCTTACTTGGCCTTCGAATTCTCGTATAGCGCCATAAATGTGTACTTTGTGTAATTTATAGCATGCGATATCAATTAGATATCGTGTTTCGAAATTGTCACAACTATCTATTATAAGGTCATACTTCTTAATTATATCTAGATAGTTAAAGGAAGACAATTCTTCATTATATGCAATAACATCGCATAGATTATTAATATTTTTAATAATATTCTTTGCAGAATTAACTTTAGATTGATTTAAACAATCATAATTATATATTATTTGTCTATGTAAGTTAGATTTTACTACTTTATCTTTATCTATTATTCCTATGCATCCTACTCCAGATGCTGCTAAATAAATTAGAGCAGAGGATGCTAGTGCACCAACGCCAATAAATAAAATTTTAGCCGATTTTAGTCTTTTTTGTCCTTCTATTCCTACAGAATTAAGTACTAATTGTCGTGAATATAGTTTATACTCATTATTATTGAGTTTAATTGTGTTCAAATTGGGGTTGAGCATAAATATTATGTTAATTGTCTTAATAATTCTTTAAATTTTATTCTACAAGTACACTAATATATACTTTTTTACATAAGATTCAATGCTATACTAACTTTAGTACGCCTTTAGTTCAGCTGGTAGAACGTAGGTTTCCAAAACCTAATGTCGAGGGTTCAAGTCCTTCAAGGCGTGATAGATGTATCATATATAAAAGTTAAAGTATTGGAAAAATACTTAATAATGCATATAATAGCCTGTATATCTATTTTTAGGTATTAATTAAATTAAGGGTACTCATATAAATATTTATTTAATAAATTCAAAGTTGTATGGTTAAAAAGATTCTAGGTATTGTTAAGTTAGCATTAACAGCAGGAAAGGCAACACCAGCTCCTCCAGTAGGACCTGCTTTAGGTCAGTATGGTGCTAATATTGTTATGTTCTGTAAGGAGTATAATGCTAAAACAGCAGATAAAGTGGGTTTAGTTATTCCAGTTGAAATTTCTATTTATGAAGATAGAAGTTTTACATTTATTTTGAAAACACCTCCTGCTTCTGTATTAATAGCAAAGGCAGCTGGGATTCAAAAAGGTTCAAGTCAACCAAATTCTCAAGAGGTAGGATCAATTTCTTTGAAACAACTTCAAGAAATAGCTGAAACAAAGCTGCAAGATTTAAATACTAATGATGTACAAAAAGCAATGTCTATAGTATCTGGTACTGCTAACAGTATGGGTATTAGGGTAATTAATTAATAATTTAATAAGATAAGAAGTGTAAAATTATAATAATGCGTAAATATTCACGTCGTTTTCAGCAAATAGCTCAAAAAGTAGATAAGTCTAAATTTTATTCTTCTTTAGAAGCTCTCTCTTTAATTAAATCTTTTTCAACGGTGAATTTTATTGAAACGGTTGAAATTCATGCAGTTTTAGGTTTAGACCCTAAATACTCTGATCAACAGTTAAGATCAACAGTGGTTTTACCGAAAGGGACAGGAAAAGAAATAAAAATAGCAGTCATTACTAAAGGAGAAAAAATAGCTGAGGCTCTCGAAGCAGGTGCTGATATAGTAGGTTCTGAAGATTTGATTGATGAAATATTTCAAGGTCGTTTGGATTTTGATAAATTAATAGCTACACCAGATGTAATGTTATTAATAGCTAAGTTGGGTAAAATATTAGGTCCTAGGGGCTTAATGCCTTCTCCTAAAGCAGGTACAGTAAGCAATGATTTAAAGTCATCAATTCAGGAATTTAAGAAGGGTAAGTTAGAGTATCGAGTTGATCGCACAGGTATTATTCATATACCTATAGGAAAAATGAGTTTCTCTGTGGATGATTTAAACCTTAATCTTAAAGCTATTCAACAATCTGTTGATAAAAATCGTCCAGCTGGTTCTAAAGGTAAGTACTGGAAGTCAATGTATTTATCTAGTACAATGGGTCCATCTATACCTATAGATATTAATTCGCTAAAAGACAATTAGTAATTTTAGAAAAAAAGTTTATTGTATTTATTAGTTATTATTATATTTTGATTTTTATGTCTACTAAAATAGAAAGTATCATAGAGGAATTAAAGTTGTTAACTCTACTAGAAGCTGCTGAATTAGTTAAACAAATTGAAAATACTTTTGATGTTGATGCATCAGTAACTCAATCTAGTGGCATGGTTGTCATGCCAAGTTCTGAGAGTGCTGGCAATAATGCAGTTGAGGAAGAGAAGACAGAATTCGATGTTGTATTGGATGAAGTCCCAGCTGCAAAAAAAATAGCTATACTGAAAGTAGTACGTTCTTTAACAGGATTGGGCTTAAAAGAGGCTAAGGATTTAGTAGAATCAACACCAAAATCTTTAAAAGAAGGTGTTTCTAAGGAAGAGGCTGAAAATACTAAGGCTAAATTAGAAGAAGTAGGAGCTAAAGTTTCTGTGAAGTAATATTTTGTGTATAGTACAACTAGTCTTATATTCTATATAATGACTAGTTATTTGTATATTTAATTATGTATTTTTGCTTTAATTTAAAATACCCCTAAAGTAAGAGCTTTTGATAGAGGCATTGTAGCCCCTATTCCAAGCCAAATGCTTATAGCTGTTCCAACTAAAAATACAGATGTTGCAACAGGTCTACGAAAAGGATTCTGAAATTTATTGACGCTTTCAATAAAAGGCACAGTTATTAATCCAGCAGGTACAGATGCCATAGATAAAACACCAATTAATTTATTAGGTATTACTCTAAGTAAGTTAAATGTAGGGAAAAAATACCATTCAGGTAAAATCTCTAGTGGTGTTGCAAAAGGATTGGCAGGCTCACCAATAACTGAAGGTTCTAAAATGGCTAGACCAACATCACAAGCTATAGTCCCAAGAATTACAACTGGAAACATATATAATAAGTCATTAGGCCAAGCAGGCTCACCGTAATAATGATGGCCCATACCTTTAGCTAGTTTAGCACGTAATTTAGGGTCAGTTAAGTCGGGTTTTTTAATAATAGACATATTAAACCTCTTTGATTAAATTATTAATAGATTTTTTTAATTGTTTTTTATATTTTATAAAGGTCCTGATATACCTTGTTTACGAATCATAAGAAAATGCATAAGCATAAATACAGCTGTAAGTAATGGTAAAACAAAAGTATGTAAGCTATAGAAACGTGTTAATGTGCTTTGTCCTACGCTAACACTGCCTCTTAATAATTCGACTATACTGCTGCCAACTATTGGTATAGCTTCAGGAACACCTGTGACAATTTTTACAGCCCAGTAGCCTATTTGATCCCAAGGTAATGAATAACCTGTTACTCCAAAAGATACTGTTAGAACAGCTAGTATAACACCAGTAACCCAAGTTAACTCACGTGGTTTTTTAAAACCTCCTGTTAAATATACACGAAAAACATGTAGTATTAACATTAAAACCATCATGCTTGCTGACCATCTGTGAATAGATCTAATTAGCCAACCAAAGTTAACATCAGTCATAATATATTCAACAGATGAAAAGGCTTCAGCTACTGTTGGCCTATAATAAAACGTCATTGCAAAGCCACTAGCAACTTGAATTAAAAATGATGTAAATACTATACCGCCAATGCAATAAAAAATATTAACGTGTGGAGGTACATACTTACTAGTTATATCATCGGCAATGGCTTGAATTTCTAATCTTTCTTCAAACCAATCATATACTTTTCCCATAATTTTACTTTTTTAATAATTTTGCATTTAGACTAACAGCTATTCAATATAATCAATATTATAACATGCATATTTTTTATGGGTATGTATTTATAAGATTTATAGTATGAGTTTGGCCTTATTTAAAGCTATTATATCCTGAATAATAATTCTTTTTTTATTTGAGTAGCAAATAATTTTTTGAACTTCTAAAGATTTGATGATTTTGTTAACTGTGTTTTTATTACTTCCTACAATGTTTCCGATATTAGATTGACTTATATAAAATGGTATAATAATTGTGTTATTAATTATATTGCCTTCTTCTTTTGATAAAAAAAGCAATAATTGGATAATTCTATATTTAATGTATTTATGAGTTAATATTTGAATCATTCTTTCATAAGCTATAAGGGTTTTATAATATTCCTTATGCATATTTAGCATTAGATTTATATGTTGTTTTTTTCTAGCAGATAAATTGTGAGTATGTAGGCTAATGATATAGCTTGTATTTAAAGATACTAATTGGTAGTAATATAATGCTTTGCCTGTATTTTCAGAATCTAGACTTAGTAAAGTATTTTTTGTTAAAATAGCTATGCATAACTTTTCTCCATTGAGAAATATTTTTTGTAAATATAGTAAACCTGATATTATTATAAAAGATCTTTTATTAAATGGTTCATTATTATACATAATAGAGTCATTATTGTTAAGTTTAAAAGTGTGAAAAGAAATTTTTAATTCTGACAATTTGTTTAGCCATTTCATGATTTTAATATGGATTGATTTTTAATATATGTTAGTTAATATACACATGAAAAAAAATATATTATTAGTAGATGATGATTTAGATTTAAGTAAATCAGTTGTTAATTATTTATCCAATGAAGGCTTTAATGTAGTATTTAAAAACACAGCACAACAAGCCTTACAAGCCTTACAAGATGAACATTTTGATTTAATAATTACAGATATAGTAATGCCTAGCTTAGATGGTTATGATTTGATTAAATTATTGCGATTAGATTCTAGTTTTTCTTGTATACCTATAATTTTTCTTACAGCAAAAGGTATGACTCATGATCGAGTTAAAGGGTATAATCTTGGTTGTAATGCTTATTTAGTTAAGCCTTTTAGTCCATTAGAGCTTTTGTCTATAGTACGTAATTTACTAAAAAATTTTGATTTAATGATAAAAACTAATTTAGTAAATCAGGATTCTTCTTATACGAAGCAACAGAATTTTGTCTTAACCCGTAAAGAATTAGAGGTTTTTCAATTAGTTTATCAAGGCCTAATGAATAAAGAAATAGCAGCTAAATTACAATTAAGCTTAAGAACAGTAGAGAAATATGTAAGTCGTTTATTTTTAAAAACAAATACTAAAAGTAGAACTCAATTAGTAAAATTTGCTGCAGTAAATAATTTTTTAAAAAATAGGGCGAATGACGGGATTCGAACCCGCGAATGATGAAGTCACAATCCATTGCCTTAACCTCTTGGCTACACCCGCCATATATACTATAATCTTAGTATAGTATCTTTTTTTAATTTAGTCTACTAGCCTAGTATAGATTATGGATTTTATATATAATACAATTATTTTGAATGGAAGACCTTTAAATTGTTCTGCTGAGACTTCTTTGCATAATTTGTTAGTACATTATCAGTTTGATATAAATTCAATTATTATTGAATATAATCAAAAGATTGTATCTATTGATAATTTATCTAGTATTTTTTTAAAGTCGGATGATAAAGTAGAAGTTATTACTATTGTTGGTGGAGGTTAATTTAGACCCCTTTTAGTTACAGATAATCGACCTTGTTTCATATCTATATGGATTATTTTTACTTTAGTATAATTGCCTATAGTAAATAGATTATCTAAATTATCTATGTATTTATATCCTATTTCTGAGATATGTAATAAAGCAATGATATTATTTATCTCGATAAATACTCCATATGTCTTTATTGCAATAATTTTACCTTCTACTATTAAATCTATTTTGAATTTATCTTTTGTTAGTGATAGCATAGCTCGTTTATTACTTAAAATTAATTTATTACTTTTTTCATCAATGATTAATAATTGGCATTTTATAGTTTTTTGATTGGAATAAAATTCAGGAGTATGTATTAAATGAGATTTTGGTATAAACCCTTGTAATCCTTCTATATAAGTTATTATTCCTCCTTTATTAGTATTAATTACAGGAGCATTTAAGATGACATCTTCTATATGTAATTGTTTAACTCTTTTCCATGCCCTTATATAATCTAGTCGCTTAATAGATAGTAAAATCTGTTGGGAGTGTTTTTGATATGCAAGTATAAAAAAATCTCTTGTTATTTGATTATCTAAGCTTGTAAATTTAAAAGATGGTCTATTATATAATAATGTTTCATCATAAGGTAAGTAACCTGCTATGTGTGTACCTATATCTATTAAATATCCTTGACTTTCTAAATTAAAGATGGTACCTGCTACAATATCGCCTAAATGTAGATCGTAATTGTATTTATTTAACATAGATATAAATCTTTTTTCTGTGAATTTATGCTTTTTTATCATATATAAAATACTTGCTTTTTTTTATTCAATTCAGTATGTTGTCTTTGGTAGAGTAAGCGTAGGTAGTTGCAAGGCTTCTACAGCCTTGAGGAAAGTCCGGTCTCTATTTAGATCTTAGTAGTTGTATAGTAAACAGTATAAGTAACTATGAGGAAAGTGCCACAGAAATAAACCACCTATATATGGTAAGGATGCAAAGGTAAGGTAAGAGCTTACCAGAAATATTTTTAAGATATTTGCTAGGTAAACCCCTACTTAAGAGTAAAGTGATACAATATGGGTAAGTGTGATCTAACATGTTACAAGCTATTATATTTGTTATATTTACTGCATTAAGTTTTAAGTAAAACTATAGATTAATAACTACCCTTTAATATACAGTCTTTTTATTAAAGAACAGAATCCGGCTTATGACTTACTCTCAAAGTAAGATTATAAATAATCATGAATTATATGATTTATTTGGTTATCTATATCTATAATATCTTTATCGTTTAGAGTTCTATTTTGCGCTCTATATGTTATTCTTATGCCTATATATTTTTCTTTTTTACTATGTATGATTTTTTCGTATTCATTAAATATTTCTATTGATTCTATTAAGCGAGAGTTGTTTTTGGAAATTGATTTCTTAATGTAGTCAATATTTAAATCAAATTTTAATCTTATTGATATATCTCGAGTCACACTTGGATAATATGAGTAGGGTTTAATTATATATTTTAAGTGATTGTATTTTCTTATTGTTTGTGATAAAGCATTTATATTCATCTCAAATATATAAGTCTTATGGTGAATATTTAATTTGTCATGAAGTTTCTTTGTTAGCTCTCCAAAGATACCTAGATGCTCTTTAGTAAATTTATTGTATAATAAAGCGGAACGCTTTTGATGGTATATATTCAAATTGTAGTAGCTGTTAATTGCATAATTATTTTTAGTAATAGACATCCATTCAATACTTGATTTGAGTCTGAGTCTATCAAATAGTTCTTCTATAGTACCTTTGGCTTGAAACCAAGTTAATTCATGTACAGAATTTGACCATGATTGTCTTGCAAAATTTGTATTACCTAAGATACCTCCAATATTTGTAGTCTCACGAAAAGATTTATTATCCTCTTTATAAAAAATATTGCCAATCTCAAATCCTTCTATGTTTTTATTGCGGTGTTTTATATTATACTCTTTAGTTTGAATTAAATTATGCAATAAACTTGTTTTTAAATGAGATTGATCTTGAGCTAACGGATTATGTAAACTAATATGGTTGTCATTACTGTATTTTTGTAATGAGTAATTTTTAATTTCATGTAAACCTATATACCTAAAAATCTTTCTTATTTTGTGTATATTTTGTGTATTATCACTGATATAGCCTTGTTGATTTTTTGCAGGTAAATTATCTATAAATTTGTTGAATCCATATATTCTTCCAATTTCTTCAATAATATCTATAGGTCTTTGAATATCTTCATGTCTATGCAGAGGTACAGTTACGGTAAAAATATTATTTTTATATTGAGGTTGAAATCGAAGCTGTAAAAGTATGTTAAATATAATATGAATAGGCGTATAAGCTCTGCTTTGATTATTTAGGGGTCCTAAAATATTGTAAATTAAATTTTTATGTATATTAATAATTCGTTTTAGTTGTTTTCTATGATAACTATACTCTGTTTGTGCTTTGCTACTAGTAAATTGAGTAATTAATTGAATAGCCTCTCGATAAGCTTTCATGAAATAGTTTCTATTTATGTATTTGAGATGCTTTGTCGATGTTTTATTTCTAATATTATTTTTTATATATATAGGGTCAAGTATTGTACTAAATACAATTATTGAAGAACTTAAAGATTTATAAGCATATTTATTATTAATGCTATGACCATTAGTAGATATAGTCTTTTTATTATATTGGAGTAGTTCAGTCTGTACTGTTTTATTTATGTGTTGTAATGAACTTACTTTATTAAGTTGAATTGAATTAATTAATTTTATATTGAAAGGCTCTTGTGTAATAGATTGATAATCTACGATATGTATATCTTGACCCCATTTTATATGAATGTAATGAATAATATCTAATATTGTTTCTGAAGGTTTTATCTCATGTATAATAAGGTAGTTCTTTAGCCACAGTGGTAATTTAAAAACTTGAATATTCTTTATATGCTGAATAGCTATATTTAGTATAGATTTAGAGTTATGAAAAGTGTTTAGTAAATACTTCTGATCGGCGTTTTTATTATAGTTTCCTGAATATGTTTGTGATATTGGGTCCTTTAAAGGTATATCTAATATTATACTCAGTTCTTCTGCTAGGCCAATAATGCACGCAATATCCTGCCTATTTGCTATTATATCGATATTTATTACATAATCATTCATGTAATCTATATATATAATTTCTTCAACTTCAAATCCAGCTAATGTTAATTTGCTAGCTAACGTATTTATTCGTATATGCTTTATATTAATTAATTCGTTTAATGATTTCCAGGAGAATTTCATATTGATATTGTTGATGTATTTATTTATATCCACTATGATTATAAATGTAATGGATATATGTCATAATAAGTAAGTTATGTTGTAGCTTTTGTGAAAGATAATTGGTTGTCATTAGCATATCTTTCCATAAAACGCATAAATCTATCCCAATCTAGAGGACTTTTGATAATGTAAATAGCCTCTATTGCCTCAGGTTTACCATTGATAAATTTAGCATTTACATCTTTTGTAATCATTTCACCTTCTTCATCTTTTAAATACATTCCCGTGATATCGCCTTTGTCTTCCATACTAGCTTTTAAAATATCTGGTTGATTGAATCGAAAAGTTGCTGTTCCTGTACTACCATCTCTAGATCTTGTTAATTTAACGTCTGGGACAACTGTTTCATTAATCCCCTGAATGAATTGAATAAATGCCATAATTAATTTTAAAATGTATTATTGCTAATAAAATGTTAATTCTAGTCTTGAAATTTAATTACTATTATAGTAGATAATGTAATTGATTCTTGTAAATCAAACTTTTTCATTTGAAGTTTAAAATAATTTATTATACTTATATAAAAATAAGTTCGAATAAATTTAGTACTGGGGTGGGAGGATTCGAACCTGCGAATGGCGGAGTCAAAGTCCGCTGCCTTACCGCTTGGCTACACCCCATCTTGATATAATCGTTAAATGTATTGTAACAGTTTTTATCTATGTATTGTCAAGGTTTGTTGATAAGTTCTTGAATATTTTTGTAATTCTTGAATTAATTCGTTTAAACTAATTATTTTTTGTTTATGTTCTTTGAGATATTTGATAGTAATATTGTTATTGTTTACCTCATCATCTCCGATAAGAAGACAGATAGAAGTGCCTAATTTGTTAGCTTTTTTAAGCTGTTTTTGAAAACTATTATTTTGTAAGTCTAATTCGAATGATATTTGGGCTTCCTCTAGAAGATCCAAAATGGGCCAAATACTTAATTTTGCTTGCATACCTTTTGTTGCAATATAAATATTCGGTTTTATTTGTATAGGTTGAAAGCGATTTTTTACTATTAATAGCAGTCTTTCTATGCCCATAGCCCAACCGACTGAAGCCGTATCAGGTCCACCTAGGCTTTTTATTAGACAATCATATCTTCCACCGCCACATATAGTATCTTGACTACCAAGTTCATTGCATTTGATTTCAAATGCTGTATAATTATAGTAGTCTAATCCTCTGACTAGTTGCTCATTAATATTATATTCTATATCCATTGCATCTAGGTAATTACATAGCGTGCTGAAATGCTTCTGTGACTCTTTGCCTAAATACATTTGTAATGAAGGAGCTTTTTGAAGAATTTCTTGTGTTTTAACATCTTTACTATCCAAAATTCGTAAAGGGTTGTTCTTTAAGCGTTTTTGAGAATCCTTATCTAAATCGCGTTTGTACTTTTCCAGATATATTAGAAGTTCTGATTGATATTTTTGTCTTTCTTCTAAGTTTCCTATTGAATTGATTTCAAGTTTATAATTTCTTAACTTTAGTTGGTGTAAAATTTTGGTTGCTATACGTATAACTTCTGCATCTGCAAGAGGTTCAGCGCTACCTAAACATTCTATCCCCAATTGATGAAATTGCCTCTGTCTTCCACTTTGGGGTCTTTCATATCTGAACATGGGTCCTAAGTACCAAAATTTGTTAGAGCTATTGTTAATATATAATTTGTTTGTTATAAATGATCTGGCAACGCTAGCTGTTCCTTCTGGTCTAAGGGTTATGTTGCGTTGTCCTTGATCTATAAAACTGTACATCTCTTTATTAACTATATCTGTATCATTTCCTATACTTTTTGTAAAAAGCGATGTTAATTCTAGTATAGGTGTTTGAATTTCATGGTAGTTATATAATGAACAAACTTGTAAGGCTGTGTTATATATATAACGCCAAAAAAGGATTTCATTAGCTAATATATCTTTGGTTCCTCTTAGTGTTTGCATAAAAAATAGGTTGTAGAGTTGTAATTGAGTATATATTTTATCGGGCAAGGAGGGATTCGAACCCCCGACACCGTGGTTCGTAGCCACGTGCTCTAATCCTCTGAGCTACAAGCCCTATTGTATTTATAGTATAACATTGTTTATTATATGATTGAATAGGTTTTTATTTATTTAAATTGTAATATTTGTCAGTATATATTACAGAAGGTTATAAAAATAACTGATTTTAATTCGTATAATTGTATTTCTATAATGTATTGAGGAATTTAAGATAAATTTTATGAGTAAACAAATTATATATCAAGATAATGCTCGCAAAGCTTTAGAAAAAGGTATGGATATTTTAGCAGAAGCTGTATCTGTAACATTAGGCCCTAAAGGTCGTAATGTTGTTTTAGAAAGAAAATTTGGTTCACCGCAAATAGTTAACGATGGTGTTACAATTGCAAAAGAGATAGAGTTGAAAAATTCAATAGAAAATACAGGAGTTGCACTTATTAGGCAGGCAGCGTCAAAAACAAATGATGTTGCTGGAGATGGTACTACAACTGCAACTGTTTTAGCACATGCTATTGTAAAGCAAGGCTTGAAAAATGTAGCAGCAGGTGCTAATCCAATGATTTTAAGGAAAGGTATAGATAAAGCAGTAAAATTTGTAGTTACTAAGATAGCAGAGTATTCACGTCCGGTTGATGACATACAGAATATTACTCATGTAGCTTCTATCTCATCAGGTAATGATATTAATATAGGTAATATGATAGCTGATGCTATAAGTCAAGTAGGTAAAGAGGGAGTAATCTCTTTAGAAGAGGGGCAATCTACAATGACTTATTTAGAAATTAAAGAGGGTATGAAATTTGATAAAGGATTTATTTCTCCATACTTTGTAACTGATCCATCAAAAATGGAAGTTAATCAGGATAATCCTTACATTCTATTGACAGATAAAAAAATTACCTTAATCCAGCAAGAGTTATTGCCTATATTAGAGCAAGTTTCAAAAACAGGTAGACCTTTATTAATAATAGCAGAGGATATTGAAAAAGAAGCTTTGGCTACAATTATTGTAAATAAATTAAGAGGAATAATTAACGTAGTTGCTGTTAAAGCTCCTGGCTTCGGAGATAGAAGAAAAGCCTTATTAGATGATATAGGTATTTTGACATCAGGAAAAGTTATTTCTGAGGATATGGGTTTATCTCTTAGTACGATGTCTATTGATGACTTAGGTCAGGCAAAAAGAGTACAAATTACAAAAGATTCAACTACTGTTATCGCTAATACAAATGAAGTTAATATTAAAGAGCGTTGTGATCAAATCAGGCGTCAATTAGAGGTTAGTACTAATAATTATGAAAAAGAAAATTTACAAGAAAGACTAGCGAAGTTAGCCGGTGGTGTTGCAGTTATTAAAGTTGGTGCAGCAACTGAAACTGAAATGAAAGATAAAAAACTCCGCTTAGAAGATGCTATAAATGCTACTAAAGCAGCAATTGAAGAAGGCATTGTGCCTGGTGGAGGAGCTACATTTGTTCACTTATCTACAGATTTGCAGAGATGGGCTAGTAATAATTTAGTTGGGGAAGAGTTAGTTGGTGCTTTAATAGTGCAAAGAGCATTAGTTGCTCCTTTAAGTAGAATAGTAGAAAATTCAGGTTTTAATGGAACTGTAGTTGTGGAAAAAGTAAAGAATAGTGAATTTTCTATAGGCTATAACGCTAATGAAGGAAGTTTAGTTGACATGTATAATTATGGTATTATTGATCCTTCTAAAGTTACTCGCTCAGCTTTACAAAATGCTTCTTCTATCTCTTCTATGATTTTAACTACAGAATGTATAGTGTCTGAATAATGTAGTTTACACTATAAACATAAATATTGAATAAGGTATTGTAAGCAGTTTTCATTATATTTGTATGCTTTACTAATTATATATATATTATATATAGGTATTTCATACATATTAATTTTATCAGCATAGCTTTGTCTGTTATAATAATATTGTGTTTTTTGATAAAAATATATATATTTACGAGTGTATTGTTTTACAGATTTTTCTTCTGGGTTATTGTAGTAAGTGGATATAATACAATTCGCTATTTTTTGTAAAGAAGGATCTTGTATAGCTCGATAGATTAGGTATATACATTCAAAATAAGAATTTAATAAAGTTGTTATATTAGAATTAACATGTCTTAAAAGATTCTTAGAGCGCGTTGAAAATAATAAAAGATTATGGTCATTAATATATTCTACATCTAAAGTATATAAATCTATTGCTTCAATAGCTATTATCAATAAATCTATTTTTTTTTTATATTTATGTCTCTAGTCATTTAATATTATAGATATTATTTAAAGTATTAGATGATTAGAAAATGTTTTAAACTAATCATCTGTAAATGTTAATTGCTTCCTGTAAATATAAAATCAGGAAACCTGTCATGTGCTTTTTTTAAGGATTTATTTTTGCCTGTTTCTTGCCAAAAATTAATTATTGCTGTAGCTTGATTTAAAATCTCGATTTTCTCTGTTTCATTTATCCATGGTTTGGATTCGAGTTCATTTTTTAGTTCTTCCCATGCGTCATTGCGTGGCCAAAAAAAATAAGATGTTAGTGGACTTAAATTATTTCCTATAATATGGTCTATAGCGATACCTACATTATTTTCAAGCCATAAAATTTTAAAAGTAAATTTGCTCAATTTGACACCTCTTTTTGATAAAGCATTTGATTAGTATTTTTATATAATAAATCTTTAACAGTTTTTGTGAGTTGTGCTCCGCATGACATTCTTGTTTGTAGCTTTGCAATATTTAGTTTAGTTTCTTTAGTTAAAGGATTGTAAAAACCAAGCTCTTCTATTGCTTTACCATCTCTTCTTTTTTTACTATCTATAACGATAATTCGGTAACTAGGTTGTTTTTTTCTGCCGAATTTTTTAAGCCTAATTTTAAGCATGATTTGTTTTTTAGCAGTCTGTATATTTTTGTTGTAAGTTTAACATATTTTTAAATGTCTTATATTATGGATTCAATACGTATATTGTTAAAAATCACAGTTAAACATTGTAAGAAGATAATACCTAACATTGGAGACATATCCATCCCAAAAACTATAGGTATAGTACCTCTAAAAAGTCTCAAATAAGGGTCTGTTAATCTATTTAAAGAGCAAAAGGGTTCATTATACCAATTAACTGTAGGAAACCAAGCTAAAGAAAGTTTAAGTAAAATTAATATTAAGTATATTTCAGAAAAATTGGCTATGGATGTAAATACTAAATTAAATGAGTTAGTAATGATATTCATCTGTTTTGATATTATTATTTAACAATCTATTTTAACTAAAAATTAATTATTTTTGTTGTGTATATTTCTAAACGAGGATATTTTTTCCCTATTTGGTCTAGAACTTTATTATTACATATTATACAAGCAACTTTCATTTGGTTGATACTTATATGCTTATGCTCGATTAAGTAATCAATTGATTTGATAGTATTATAATTACATAAAGATTTTTCAAAAAAAATAATTTTTTCATCTTTTCTATAGTTTACTTGTTTGTCTATATGTTTTATTTCTTTGAATATGGTATATGGAAGTAATTTAGCTGCATTTGTTATTATATGATGTGATGCGGTTAGATCTGAAATGATAGAGTAAGATTCGAGTGGATAATTAACTTTCAGCTGTTGAATATAATTAAATTTTTTTATATAAACATTTTGTAGATTAAGCCATTTCCTTATAACTTCATATATTAAAAAAGAGCCTAATTGTTGAGATTTAAGGTAGTAAATGAAGTTGTTTCGTTCTTCTTGTTCTACAATATAATTAGACAATGCTTGAATAAAAGGATGAGTAAGGAGGTATATATTTAGTTGCATGTATATTAATCAAATTTATCTGTTTCGCAGTTATGTTTACTATTATAGTATACGTATGGTGAATCATCAACATGAAATATATGTATCGTAATCAATGGATATGGGGTTTTTCTTTAGGTGCTGAAAATTGGAATGGAAGATTAGCTATGATAGCTTTTATAATTATATTTATAATTGAATTATTTTTTTCAGTACCTATTTTGCGTTTAATAGGCATTTATTCAAAATATTAATTAATAAATCAATATTATAAAAAACTATTCTCCTTCAGTAAATGAGGAAAATAGTTTCTTGTACTATTGATTTATTTAATCTAGTGGTCTCATAGATAGCACAGCTTCATTCTCTCTGTTGATTCCTTTTTCAAATCCAGCAGCAGCAGCTCTAGCTCTTCCAGCGTGCCATAGATGGCCAATAAATAGGAAGAAACCTAAAAAGAAATGAGATGTTGTTAACCAACTTCTAGGAGATACATAATTAACAGAGTTGATTTCAGTCGCTACGCCACCTACAGAATTTAGTGAACCTAAAGGAGCATGTGTCATATACTCAGCAGCTCGTCTTTCTTGCCAAGGTTGTATATCATTCTTAACTTTGTTTAAGTCAAGTCCATTAGGGCCTCTTAAAGGTTCTACCCATGGCGCTCTTAAATCCCAAAAACGCATAGTTTCTCCACCGAAGATGATTTCACCGCTAGGTGATCTCATCAAGTATTTACCCAATCCAGTAGGGCCTTGTGCTGAAGCTACATTTGCTCCTAATCTTTGATCTCTTACTAAAAAAGTAAAAGCTTGTGCTTGAGAAGCTTCAGGTCCAGTGGGGCCATAAAATTCACTAGGATATGCTGTATTATTATACCATACATAATTAGATGCAGTTAGCCCCATTAGTGATAGTGCTCCAAGACTATAAGATAGGTAAGCTTCACCTGACCATACGAATGCTCTTCTGGCCCATGCAAATGGTTTAGTTAATATATGCCATATGCCTCCAGATATGCATATAACTCCTATCCATACATGACCACCAATTAAGTCTTCCATATTATCGACACTAACTACCCATCCATCTCCACCAAAAGGAGATTTTAGTACATAACCAAAAATTACAGATGGATTTAATGTTGGATTATTTATAATACGTACATCTCCACCGCCTGGTGCCCATGTATCATAAACACCTCCAAAGAATAAAGCTTTGACAACTAATAAAAAAGCTCCTATACCTAGTAATATTAAGTGTATACCAAGAATAGTAGTCATTTTATTCTTATCTCGCCAATCATAACCAAAAAAAGGAAAAGATTCTTCTAGAGTATCAGGACCTATTAGTGAATGATATAATCCACCAAAACCTAGAACAGCAGAAGAAATCAAGTGTAATACACCTACTACAAAGTAGGGATATATATTATTAATTTCTCCACCAGGTCCTACACCCCAACCTAATGTTGTTAGATGAGGAATCAGAATGAATCCTTGTTCATAAAGTGGTTTTTCTGGTACGAAATGTGCTACTTCAAATAAAGTCATTGCACCTGTCCAAAAAACCATAACACCTGCGTGAGCCACATGAGCTCCTAGTAGTTTTCCAGATACATTAATTAGCCTTGCATTGCCAGACCACCAAGCAAAGCCTGTAGATTCTATATCTCGGCCACCTATGCCAGTATTACTATTAAAGGGCGTTTCCACGTGGTAAAACCTCCTCAGGGAATATAAAGTTTTCATGAGGCTGATCTTGTGCAGCCATCCATGCACGAATACCTTCGTTTAATAAGATATTTTTTGTGTAAAAAGTTTCAAATTCGGGATCTTCAGCTGCTCTTAGCTCTTGAGATACAAAATCATATGCTCTTAAATTTAACGCTAAACCAACTATGCCAAAAGCACTAGTCCATAATCCAGTAACAGGAACAAATAACATGAAAAAGTGTAACCAGCGTTTGTTAGAAAAGGCTACTCCAAAAATTTGAGACCAGAATCGATTGGCAGTCACCATAGAGTATGTTTCTTCTGATTGAGTCGGAGTAAATGCTCTAAATGTATCTGCCGCATCGCCATCTTCAAATAATGTATTTTGAACTGTAGCTCCATGTATTGCACATAGTAAAGCGCCTCCTAATATTCCTGCAACACCCATCATATGAAAAGGATTTAAGGTCCAGTTGTGAAAGCCTTGTAAGAATAGTAAAAATCGAAATATAGCTGCCACACCAAAACTAGGTGCGAAGAACCAACTAGCTTGTCCTAGTGGATACATTAAGAAAACAGAGACAAATACAGCTATAGGGCCTGAAAATGCGATAGCATTGTAAGGTCGTATACCTACAAGTCTAGCAATCTCAAATTGTCTTAAGCAAAAGCCTATTAATCCAAATGATCCATGTAAAGCAATAAATGCCCATAATCCGCCTATCTGGCACCATCTTGTAAAATCTCCTTGAGCTTCAGGCCCCCACAGTAATAGCAAAGAGTGACCCATACTATTAGCTGGTGTTGATACAGCAGCTGTTAAAAAATTACATCCTTCTAAATAGGAACTAGCTAAACCATGAGTATACCAAGATGTTACAAAAGTTGTACCTGTTAACCAGCCGCCTAATGCTAAATAAGCGCAAGGAAATAATAATAACCCAGACCAGCCAACAAATACAAAACGATCTCTTTTTACCCAATCATCAATTAAATCAAAACTACCACGATTTTTTTCTTGTCCAATTGCTATGGTCATATTGTAAATTCTCCAAAGCAAACTAAGTAAGTAAATATATAAGGAATTGTGCTAATTACATAAACTTATGAATTAATAATAATTAAAGAATTAGATATTACTCTAAATGCTTTATCTATTTCAGCATTACTGTATGTTTTTCACTTTTCTTGACGGTTATATATAATTATACATTTTATTACTGAAGAAAATTGTTTTCTTTAATAACTGCTTTTATATAAGTTCTCTAAGTTGTATAAATTTATATAATATAAATTATGTAAAGTCGTAAAAGATATGAAAATGAATTCTGTATTTAAATAGAAAAGCTTTCATTATAAAGATAACTTACTTATTTTTTTCAAGAGTATCTAACTTTGAAAAAATTAATCTCTATTAAGATTATTTCTTATACATGTATTTCTCTAATAAAGCTGAAAAATATTACTATACAAAAAGTTGTATTTCTGAAAATTCTAAAGAAAAAATAGGTAATTATGTGATCTAAATGAGATAAAAGTGTTAGATGTATATATTATAGAGGGCATACTAAAAATATATTATACCTAGAAAAGAGTTTAAAAAAAATATTTGCATGAGAAATCGTAATAGATGTGAATTCTAGGATAAAGTAGAATTGAAATCCTCCTATGATGGTTCTAGCTGCATCTTATAAAAATTTTAATAATATAATGTGCAGTTGTATTTTCCAGTAAATATTAAATCCTTATTCGTAAATATTTAATTTATTACAAAGAGAAAGTTTAAAATATAACAATAGCTTTTTAAACTCGACAAACAAGAATAGAGCGCCTTGTAATTTCAATTCTTAATGGAATTTTCATATATTTATTTTGTGTGAAATCTATTATAGTTTTGAAAGTAATAAATTTGCATTGCTAGCTATATCTATGATAGTACTATTAGCCTTTTGTCTGTATAGATGTTTTAATAATTTTTAATCTAGCATAATTTTCCATTTTATTTATGTATACTAACTATTTTTTGAAAAAGGTAACCTGTACCTCTCGATGTTAAAATTAAATCAGGATTACTGGGATCGTTTTCTAGTTTGGCCCGTAAGCGTGAAATATGTACATCAACAACTCTT